AATATCTTAATTGAATTATATGTAATGATCAATAAATTAAGTTGAATTCTATATCTACACATACCAAAAACATAGAAAAATCCGAATACCAATCTAATCGATTCTATAGATATTTGGGCTAGAGTTGACAAACAAACAAAACCAGCAATATACTTTATTAGTATCGCATAGAAATCTAAATGGGGCGTGGCCAAGTGGTAAGGCAACGGGTTTTGGTCCCGCTATTCGGAGGTTCGAATCCTTCCGTCCCAGAACATATATATTCTCTGACAATATAGATTGCTTTTTTAACAATGTTCTGTTTAAAATCGAAATGTTAGCTGGAATGTGATTGTTGTTTCTGATTTTTTTCTTCGATGAATCGTTTTTTTTTTCAAAAACTGAATCGAGATACGAAAGAATCCATATTCCCTATCTCATATTCTCTACCCCCTAAATTAGCCTAATTAGATTCAATTTTCTTTTTTGTAGATTTCTTGACTTTTCGCCAAGAGGGGGTTTTTGGTACTAATTCAATTCACTAAGTCTCTTAATTCTTAATCAATGAGGTAGGCTAAAATAGAAAAAAAGGAGCAAAAACTGGACTTAATCTGGGCTTGTTTGGCTTTGAGCTCGCATTTCGTAAAAATAAAAAAGACTAGGACATCCCCTTCTTTTGATTTATGCTGCATCAGTCCCATAGAATGGGGTAGATAGGAGTTAATCAGTAATGGGAAGGCGTTCATTTCACTATCTATAAACGGTGACAATTGCTCAGTCTATTTGATCGAATTGATAGATACGAAACCCTCCCCATTCTTTGGATTTTATCAATCAGATGAAAAAAAAAAAGACTTATCTTTTTTCCTAAGATGATCAAAAGTTATTTTTAACTATCAAATTTTCTTGGAATAATGATGTCGAGAGGGGAACTTTCGAAATTGATTCGAAATTTCGAAAGAGAAATAGTTTAAATCATTCCTTAGAAGCTGAATCTTTCTCTCCTATTAAGTCACGTGAAGATGCAGAATCAAAAAGAATTCGTTTATTCGTCTTATTTTATTTATATAAATAAATTATTTATTATATATATTTATTAATTAATATTATAATGTTAGACAATTTAATATTAGCGATGGGGTCTTACTAAGACTTCGTCAGAAAAATATTTATCCACCTATATCTATAGTATTATTTATATCTATATACTATAGATATAGAAGATATAGAAAATACTTTAGATTATGGTGTTTATACATCAGCCCAACCAATGACTATTCATGATTCCATAATTGAATCAATTCCATACCGGTTCTTAGAGGAATGTTATGGTAAAACTTCGTTTGAAACGATGTGGTAGAAAGCAACGTGCGACTTGAAGGACACGATCCGTTGTGGATTTGTACATCCACCATTTTTGGTAGGAATGAAGGTGCTCTTAGCTCGACATCATTGGTTCTGTTTCACTAGAACCCCTCGTTTTTTGTTGTCTTGGAATGTAAATAGTCCATGATGGAGCTCGAGTAGAAAGTATTAATTTATTTCTCGGGGCAAGGGTCTAGGGTTAATGCCAATCAATAAAAAAATTGAAACAACTTCGTAAATATATCTTAGGTATGGAAATCGAAAGAATCCAATTCGAGCAAGTTTAAAATGAAAAAATTTCTTGGAATTGATCAAACTTTTTCGATCCAAAGTGTTTCACGAGGGAATCCATCATCTTGTAGGATTCTTTCATAAAAATCGCAAAAAGGGTATGTTGCTGCCATTTTGAAAGGATTAAAAAGCACCGAAGTAATGTCTAAACCCAATGATTTAAAATAAAACAAAGATAAAGGATCCCAGAACAAGGAAACACCTTTTTAATTGTCTTAATAACTGGATCAGACTGAAGAATCCGATTTTAAACGAGACAAACAAAAAAGGAGGAAAGACCGCTCAATAAATGAAATTGCCGAAAGATTTTCCTTTGAACTGTTTGAAAGTTATCCAACTTGAGTTATGAGAGTATGAATGGTTTCTTTTTCATTTTAAGGAAGAACGAAGAAAAAAAGACTTAGATCTTTAATTGCTTTGATCATTTTATGGATCCAGTTGTCATTTCTTAGATAGAATTCCATACAGAGACAAAACTTCGAATCAATCATTTTTCTCGAGCCGTACGAGGAGAAAGCTTCCTATACGTTTCTAGGGGGGGTGTTGTTCATCTACATCTATCCCAATGAGCCGTCTATCGAATCGTTGCAATTGATGTTCGATCCCGAAGAGAAGGAAAAGATCTTCAGAAAGTGGGTTTTTATGATCCGATAAAGAATCAAACTTATTTAAATGTTCCTGCTATTTTATATTTCCTTGAAAAAGGGGCTCAACCTACAGAAACTGTTCAGGATATTTTAAAGAAGGCAGAGGTTTTTAAGGAACTTCGTCTTAATCAACCGAAATTCAATTAAGGAAATAAATTAAGGAAATACAAAAAAGGGGGTAGTGATTTGTATATAACTTTGTATGACTTTTCTCTTCT